TGCGCTACATCCCTTTCAATTGGTCTACAGTGTCATTGTAGAGAATCCCTGTCTTGTTTTCCATATCTTTATTTCCCCCATCGATATACACAAATTATCTTGTCATTTCTTCTTTTTGGTCTCATATATCATATAACAAACATATAATATAGTAAAAGACTTATATTAAAGTATGAAATAAATATGAAACCTCCCATAAAAAATTAAAATTTTTTAGGAATTTCGGGCGGAAATGCGCGTATTTTTTTCTTTTAAGAAATATCTATTTTTTACATTTCAATTTGAATTAGGGACTCCGCGTACCAATACAAGTGGTCAGTCATTAACTACATATACACATCTGGTCATATATGTATTACCATTATGTAATACAAATTATATTAACTAATAAAGAAAGAGGAGTTTTAAAAATGCGAGATCTAAAAACATATCTCTCCGTGGCACCGGTAGTAAGTACTCTATGGTTCGGGTCTTTAGCAGGTTTATTGATAGAGATCAATCGTTTTTTTCCGGATGCGTTGATATTCCCCTTTTTTTCATTCTAGTTATTGATATGGGAAGGGGGGGAGAAGATTAGAGATACAATAAATATCTGTAACTAATCCCTTCCCTTCTTTTTTTTTTTCTAACTTATTAAAAAAAACAAAGAAAAAGAGGCTTCGCCCTCAGTGAAACTATGAACTAAGGCCCAGGCTCAAATTAATAATAGAGTGGAAATAAAAATGTGATGGTTGGGGCAACAATATCATACAAGATACTTAACTGAAAATGAAATACTGTACCACAATTTTTAATTCTAAATATAGTTAGAAATCATTATATTACTTATTATTACTTTATTGATTGCAACGAAATCTTTCTTTCATAATTTGATTTCGAGTTACCTGCTTCTTTTTTTTTTTTTTTTGGTCCTTTCTTCTTCCTTGCTTTGGATCGGAAAATTAAAGAATTGAGTGAATCAAAAACCAAAGGAGGTTCATGGCCAAGGGTAAAGATGTCCGAGTAACGGTTATTTTGGAATGTACCAGTTGTGTTCGAAATCGTGTTAATAAGGAATCAATGGGCATTTCCAGATATATTACTCAAAAGAATCGACACAATACTCCCAGTCGATTGGAATTGAGAAAATTTTGTCCCTGTTGTTACAAACATACGATTCACGGGGAAATAAAGAAATAGATTGAACCGACCGCTCGTGTGTCAGTCTTCCAAGAAAGATGAAAAATTACATATTATACATAACAATATATATTTATTTAAATATAAACAAACCAAATCCTATCCTATTTCGATCGGATCAAACATGATGTAGATGTCGAATTAAGAAATAGGATTGGGATTTTCAGGATAAGGAATAAACAAACCATGGATAAATCCAAGCGAATCTTTCTTAAATCCAAGCGATCTTTTCGTAGGCGTTTGCCTCCGATCCAATCGGGGGATCGAATTGATTATAGAAATATGAGTTTAATTAGTCGATTTATTAGCGAACAAGGAAAAATATTATCTAGACGGGTGAATAGATTGACCTTAAAACAACAACGATTAATTACTATTGCTATAAAACAAGCTCGTATTTTATCTCTGTTACCTTTTCTTAATAATGAGAAACAATTTGAAAGAACCGAGTCAACCGCTAGAACTGCCGGTCTTAGAACCAGAAAAAAATAGACCGACTTTTCAATTGAATCAAAATAAAATTATAATCCAAACTCAAATGTGGATTGACGTTTTTTTTTTTTTTGTTCGAAAAAAAGGAAAATCGAGATGTCGTGTCGTAAGAAAAAAAAATTGGATAAGAAGAATAAATATTTTTTATTGAACGTCTTTCTTCATTTTGATGACTTTATCATATTTTATCATACTAATTTCTACTCTACCTTCCCAGAGTTCATTCTCCAGGGAACTCCATTTAAACGACTCCAACGGATTTTATTTATTTTATGATATCATTGGAAATCATATAAAGACAACTCTTATTTAATATAGCTATTTGTGCAAGTATTTTACGATTAAGAAGCAACTGTCTCTTGTACAGATTGTGTATTAATTTACTATAACTTAAGTATACTTTATTTTCGCGAATTACTGCATTTATCCGAGTGATCCACAAACGACGAAAATCTCTCTTTTGTCTACCTCTATCCCGATGAGCCGAAACCAAAGCTCTTATTTTCTGTTGAGTAATAGTACGCGTAAGTCTTGAATGAGCCCCTCGAAAGGTTGATGCAAATAAACGAATTTTTGTTCTACGTCTTCGAGCTATATACCCTCGTTTAATTCTGGTCATTGAATAAATGAAACTTTGATGAATAACTAATAGATTTCCTTTCTTTCAGTTATTCCCTTCCCGTGTCCTAGTCTATTAATAACAAAACGGATTTTTCCAATGTATAAAATAAAAATTCCAATGGCTTTTGCTACTATAACCTTCCCTACCACGATTTTTTATTTTTTTTTCTAGGTGAAATGCCTAGAAAAAAAAAATTGTATTGATACTAGGTATCAAAAACAAACACATAGTAAATAAAAAAGTATTAAATATAAATGGATATAGTGGGTTCCATCGTTTCTATGGTTACTTATTAAACGGTGAGGTCCTCTCTATACACCGGAGCCCTTCTTTCTTTAATCTTTAATTTAATCAATGTTATTGTTAACTTGTATAGTTCACACTCTTTGGCTCTACCCATAATTATCCAGTACTAGGTCTTTCACAACGAGATCTACTTAATACAGTAACGGTATTTAATTATGAAGATTAGCTGAGTAGCTGACCCTGTTAGTCCGTTCTTGCAAGAGTAAGGCATAATTTTTCTGCTTTTTAAAATAGGATTTCCCCTGCTTAATGGATACCATTTGCTATCAATGGAGAATTCTTTCTCATCTTAAATTTTAAATTGAGTTGATTGGATTTGCACCAATGGAAACCATAGATTTGATACTACAAGAAAAGAATAGATCTTTTTTATTTTTAGATATTGAATGGAGTTCTTCCATTCTGTCCTATTCGCTGGTACTGATCGTTGATACTGGATCAATTGTTTTCTTTCTTTTGTCCTAGCCCATGATCTGAACGAGTCGCACATACACCCTAGTACATGTTCCTCGTCGCTGAGGACATCCCCCAAGAGCGGGGGATTTCGTGACATTTCTGATTGGCTGTCTTGTGTTTCTAATAAGTTGTTTAATAGTTGGCATGTTGAATCATATACATAATGGGCTGGTTTAGATCGACCTTAACCGGATGATTATGAATTCTTTTATTTCTATATTAATAGATTAATGAATAGAATATTAAATCCGGTACGAAGATAAAATCTCAAATCACGAATTCGTGTGAAATCCTTTTTTTTTTTATTCAGTCGCTACAAGATCAACAATTCCATGAGCTTGGGCTTCTGTTGCTGACATAAAAACATCTCTTTCCATGTCTTCAGATACAACCCATAAAGGTTTGCCTGTCCTTTGTACATAAACCCTTGTGATGGTTTCGCGCAGCTTCAGTAGTTCTTCCGCTTCCAAGATAAATTCTCCCGTCTGTGCCTCATAAAAAGAACTAGCAGGTTGGTGGATCATTACCCTAGCGTGAGGGAATGCTAGACGTTTGGTAATTTCTCCTCCGACGAGAATAAAAGATCCCATTGAAGCGGCTAATCCCATGCATATTGTCTGTATATCTGGTCGCACAAATTGCATAGTATCATAAATAGCGACTCCGGGTATTACCCACCCACCAGGAGAGTTTATAAACAAATACAGATCTTTGGTATCATCCTCTATACTGAGATATACCATAAGACCAATAAGTTGATTCGAGATCTCGCTATCAACCCCTTGGCCTAAAAAAAGTAATCTTTCTCGATAAAGTCGGTTGATTGGGATAAAGTTGTATCCCTTAGAAACCGTACATGCACCTTTTGATGCATACGGTTCAACAAAAATCAGGAAAAAAAAAGAATCAATGTGTAGATGTAGATTCTAGCGCTTTCTGTTTTTTCATACCAGGCTTTAACTTATAAAAAGGGGCTTTTCTTTCATTGTTCAAGAAAGATGGGTTTTGGCCTGTTTTGTTTATCTATAAAAAAAATTACTAAACTTATCTAACTAACTTCTCATTGATGTATTGTTTCATCGAGATACAATCTAAATCCCGATGTAATTTTCTTGTTCCTTGAATGGGCTTCTTCAATTTTTTTAGGTTTATGCTCTACTCCGCGTAAAGATCCGCCCGATTTGGATTTGCACATATAGGACAAATGCTCCAATACCACGTCCTTTTGCTACAACTTGTTTTTTTTTCTAAACGGAGCCTGGATACTTCATTTTATTGGTCTAACCAAGCCAACCATAAATTATTCTAATTGATAATATTAATCTGTATACCCTCCCGAAAAAATGGATCTAATTGCACTTCACGCTCCAAATTTTTGATAATAAAATAAATCTTTCTTGGGTGAAGGGGAGGATATCTCGATCGGGGAAGAGAACGGGGAAATACCATATGACCCAATATATCTGACAAGTCGCACTATACGTCAATCCACAATGCATCTTCCTCTCCAGGACTTCGAAAAGGTACTCTTGGAACACCAATAGGCATAAAATAAAAGAAAAATTAAGTACTATATCTCACTTTGATGTGAAAGCGTAACAATGGGTTTGTTGTCCTAATAATATTGGCCTTTACCATATTTTATTATCATATTTTATCCATAGATTGACTAAGTTCATAAAAAAGAAGGCAAAATGAATAAAGGAAAATTATTACAAATAAGTGCTTTGAATGATGAACAAATATATATATGCATTCATTCATATAAAATAATATCAACTCCCTTACCATTGCGTATTGGTACTTATCGGGTGTAGAATAGATCTGCTTCTTTTTGTTCCTGCGAACAAAATAGTTTCATTATTACTAAAAGTAATTATTACGAAAAGAATCAAACAAATATTAATCCTTTATCCAAGATAATCCACTAAAAAGAGGGTCCACAGCATATTTTTTTATAATGCAATAAAGTTACATTGTGTTTATTTTTCGTTGATAAAGGGGTATTTCCATGGGTTTGCCTTGGTATCGTGTTCATACCGTCGTATTGAATGATCCCGGTCGTTTGATTTCTGTCCATATAATGCATACAGCTCTGGTTGCTGGTTGGGCCGGTTCGATGGCTCTATACGAATTAGCAGTTTTTGATCCTTCTGATCCTGTTCTTGATCCGATGTGGAGACAGGGTATGTTCGTTATACCCTTCATGACTCGTTTAGGAATAACCAATTCATGGGGCGGTTGGAGTATCACAGGGGGTACTGTAACGAATCCGGGTATTTGGAGTTATGAAGGTGTGGCCGGGGCACATATTGTGTTTTCTGGCTTGTGCTTTTTGGCAGCTATCTGGCATTGGGTGTATTGGGATCTAGAAATATTTACTGATGAACGTACAGGAAAACCCTCTTTGGATTTGCCTAAGATCTTTGGAATTCATTTATTTCTATCAGGAGTGGCTTGTTTTGGGTTTGGTTCATTTCATGTAACAGGATTGTATGGTCCTGGAATATGGGTGTCCGATCCTTATGGACTAACCGGAAGGGTACAATCCGTAAATCCAGCGTGGGGTGTGGAGGGTTTTGATCCTTTTGTTCCGGGAGGAATCGCCTCTCATCATATTGCAGCAGGGACCTTGGGCATATTGGCGGGTCTATTCCATCTTAGTGTCCGTCCACCTCAACGCCTATACAAAGGATTACGTATGGGAAATATTGAAACCGTCCTTTCCAGTAGTATTGCTGCTGTCTTTTTTGCAGCTTTTGTAGTTGCTGGAACTATGTGGTATGGTTCAGCAACCACCCCGATTGAATTATTTGGTCCCACTCGTTATCAATGGGATCAAGGATACTTCCAACAAGAAATATATCGACGAATTGGTGCTGGATTAGCTGAAAATCAAAGTTTATCTGAAGCTTGGTCTAAAATTCCTGAAAAACTGGCTTTTTATGATTACATCGGCAATAATCCGGCAAAAGGGGGGTTATTCAGAGCGGGCTCAATGGATAACGGGGATGGAATAGCTGTTGGGTGGTTAGGACATCCTATCTTTAGAGATAAAGAGGGGCGCGAACTTTTTGTACGTCGTATGCCTACTTTTTTTGAAACATTTCCGGTTGTTTTGGTAGACGGAGACGGAATTGTTAGAGCCGATGTTCCTTTTAGAAGGGCAGAATCAAAATATAGTGTCGAACAAGTAGGTGTAACTGTCGAGTTCTATGGCGGTGAACTCAACGGAGTCAGTTATAGTGATCCCGCTACTGTGAAAAAATATGCTAGACGTGCTCAATTGGGTGAAATTTTTGAATTAGATCGTGCTACTTTGAAATCCGATGGTGTTTTTCGTAGCAGTCCAAGGGGTTGGTTTACTTTTGGGCATGCTTCGTTTGCTTTGCTCTTCTTCTTCGGACACATTTGGCATGGTGCTAGAACCTTGTTTAGAGATGTTTTTGCTGGTATTGATCCAGATTTAGATGCTCAAGTGGAATTTGGAGCATTCCAAAAACTTGGAGATCCAACTACAAGAAGACAGGTAGTCTGATACAATATCCCTTTGTTACTAGTTACTTTTCGTTGTTATTTTCTTTTTTTGATTTGATATAGGGTACCGGATAAATCTTGATTTGAATCACTGCCTTATCTTTGACTTTTGTTCTTTATTTATCCGGGAGACGATCCCAAATAAACAGGTATGGAAGCTATAATTGTAAACCACGATCGAATCTATGGAAGCATTGGTTTATACATTCCTTTTAGTCTCAACTCTAGGAATAATTTTTTTCGCTATCTTTTTTCGAGAACCGCCTAAAGTTCCAACTAAAAAGGTGAAATGATTTTTCATTATCTCAATTGAAAGTAATGATCCTCCCAATATTGGGAGGATCATTACTTCAACTAGTCCCCGTGTTCCTCGAATGGATCTCTTAGTTGTTGAGAGGGTTGCCCAAAAGCAGTATATAAGGCGTACCCAGTAAAACTTACAAGTAAACCAGATAAAAAGATGGCAACTAGGGTTGCTGTTTCCATTATTATATAGTTTTAAGACATTATATAGTTTTAAGACCACAATGGATCTATGATAAGATCATTTATTTACAACGGAATGGTATACAAAGTCAACAGACCTTACTGAATATAAAATATTATGGCTACACAAACCATTGAGGGTAATTCTAGATCTGGCCGTCCAAAACGAACTAATGCAGGGAGTTTATTGAAACCATTGAATTCAGAATATGGTAAAGTAGCTCCCGGGTGGGGAACTACTCCTTTGATGGGTCTCGCAATGGCTCTATTTGCGATATTCCTATCTATTATTTTGGAGATTTATAATTCTTCCATTTTACTGGATGGAATTGCAATGAATTAGATTGATAAGAACCATTAACTAGCTTTTTCAATACAAAGTGAAGCCTTTAGGTTTCTGATTTTTATCCCATTCTATTTTGGTAGTTCGACCGTGGAATTTCTTTGTTTCTGTATTTCCGGAATATGAGTGTGTGACTTGGTATAATTGATCCTATGGATAGGACAGAGAATGGGGCTGTCATCTTGATAGAGATGGTTTTACTTCGTCGGATATTCATTCTAGTATCTGGAGCACGGAATATATGAAATAGATTACTAAAGTATTAGAACTATGATTCATACTTAATAGTCAGACCTCGTGTCCGGACTTCAAAAAATTTTTTAAAAGAGTTCGAAGTTCTAAATAGAAAAATTTGTATTCTTTCAAACTTTAGTTTATGCTTATTTTGATCAAAGGACAAAGGTTTCTTTGGATTTTTAGTCAGTATATCTATTCATTGAATAAGTGATGATCCAATGATTCTTACTCAGGGAATTTTGGAGCTTAGTTTGAAAAGGTTTTATTGAATCATCGTGGTTCTAGTATGAATCTGAGGTTTTAATCAATCCATAGGGTCTTAACAAGAGAATTCCTATCAATAATAAAGAAAACAGCAGTAAAGCCGCATTACAGATAAATAACACCAAAGATAATAGGTAAATAGAAGATTCAAGAGGCCTATAACGATCAAACGAATGAGCCGACTTGATTTTTTGGCATTATAACCACAAAGAAGAGCTTTCGGATTTTTATTCTTTCATATCTTCAGAAAAAATTGAATCATAGAATTAAAAAATTTCAAACTTTCTATTACACACATCCGTTAGAACTAGTATTTGGGCGTTTCTGTTTGAGCCGTACGAGATGAAATTTTCATATACGGTTCTCCGGGGGGGGTTTCCTTGATTTACCTATCTCAATAAAATCTATGATTGGTTCGAAGAACGTCTTGAGATTCAGGCAATTGCCGATGATATAACTAGTAAATATGTTCCTCCTCACGTCAACATATTTTATTGTCTCGGAGGAATTACGCTTACTTGTTTTTTAGTACAAGTAGCTACAGGGTTTGCTATGACTTTTTATTATCGTCCGACCGTTACAGAGGCTTTTGCTTCTGTTCAATATATAATGACTGAAGCTAATTTCGGTTGGTTAATCCGATCAATTCATCGATGGTCGGCAAGTATGATGGTCCTAATGATGATCCTGCACGTATTTCGTGTCTATCTCACCGGTGGCTTTAAAAAACCTCGCGAATTGACTTGGGTTACAGGTGTGGTTTTGGGTGTATTGACCGCATCTTTTGGTGTAACTGGTTATTCCTTACCTTGGGACCAAATTGGTTATTGGGCAGTAAAAATTGTAACAGGCGTACCAGATGCTATTCCTGTAATAGGCTCGCCCCTGGTAGAGTTATTACGCGGAAGTGCTAGTGTGGGACAATCCACTTTGACTCGCTTTTATAGTTTACACACTTTTGTATTACCTCTTCTTACTGCCGTATTTATGTTAATGCACTTCCCAATGATACGTAAGCAAGGTATTTCTGGTCCTTTATAAAGAATACATCCGATATTTGTAATCAATCATTTATCACTGGGTAGGAACAATAGTATTTCATTGCTACAAATATGGATTATTGAAAAGAATAAGACATGTATTGGGATATTTCTCTTCAACTCTACAAAAATTTATTATTTTTTTGACACTCATAGTTGAAGCGAATTTTCCGAAGATAAAATGGATTATGGGAGTGTGTGACTTGAACTATTGATCGGGCCTTGCAGATATATGCCCTTATCTATCTGCCACATTTGAATTCACAACAAAACAATGTGTCTTTGTTCCAACCACCGCGTAAGCCCCATACAGAAGATAGGCCGGTTCGTTTGAAGAGAATCTTTTCTATGATCAGACCCGATCATGTCGTGTATGATATGAATAGGCTCCGTAAGATCCAGTAGAATAAGTGATTGGCATAATCCAGATTATGTTTTATATATTTCACTTACTAAATAGTATTGAAATGTATTCATTTCCTCTGCATTGACTCGATTTATGATACTATCGGAGTGAAACAAGGGATCTAAAGAAGAACAGAGGCTAGACTATATTAGTAACAAGTAAATTCTTTGCTTTGTATGTAAAAAGTCTCGATATTTTATTTTAGGGGATAAAGGCCAATTGCAAGATCTGAGACGACCCATAAAGCATTTGATCATGATCAATTTTGTAAGCCTACTTGGGTATTGAGCATTTATCTGTAAGAACTGAATTCCTTGCAATGGGTAGTTGTTGCAACTGCGAAAAAGGGAATCCTTTTTATTACATAGAATCATTCATATATGTGTGGATAATATATTGATTGTTTTTATATGTATCCATTTGATTTTTATATGTATCCATTTGATTCGTGCTCGAGCTGGATGATGAAAAATTATCATGTCCAGTTCTTTCGGGGGATGGATCTAGAATAATTCACCTATCCTAATAACAAAAAAACCTGACTTGAACGATCCTGTGTTAAGAGCTAAATTGGCTAAGGGGATGGGTCATAATTATTACGGAGAGCCCGCATGGCCAAACGATCTTTTATATATTTTTCCAGTAGTAATTTTAGGTACTATTGCATGTAACGTAGGCTTAGCGGTTCTAGAACCATCAATGATTGGTGAACCCGCAGATCCATTTGCAACTCCTTTGGAAATATTGCCTGAATGGTATTTCTTTCCCGTATTTCAAATACTTCGTACAGTGCCAAATAAGTTATTGGGTGTTCTTTTAATGGTTTCAGTACCTGCGGGATTAATAACAGTACCTTTTTTGGAGAATGTTAATAAATTCCAAAATCCATTTCGTCGTCCCGTAGCGACAACCGTCTTTTTGATTGGTACTGCAGTAGCCCTTTGGTTGGGTATTGGAGCAACACTACCTATTGAAAAGTCCTTAACTTTAGGTCTTTTTTAAATTGATTCGATTGTGAAATAAAAAATAGATTACGACATGTGTATCTAGGGAATAGTCGCTTCAAAGTGAATTTTCCCTAGATACATCTATTCAATTTAATTTATTCAATTTAATTTTAGACCTATTCCGAATATATGGATTGGGCTAAAGATTCAAAACTAATTTTTATCTGTTTAGACAAAACTTTAGAAAAATAAATAAATAACCCCAAACACTTTATTCGAAATGCTTTTATCTTTCTAGAATGTTCAATATATGTTTTACATCTTCTATGCGAAAATGTTTAATTTTCATAAGATCTTCTTGACTGTTATTCAAAAGGTCCACTAATGTATGTATATTGGACCTTTTGAGGCAATTATAGACCCTGGGGAGCAATTCTGATTGGTCAATAAAAATATATTTAAATGCGATTTCTTTTTTATTTTTTCTTTGTTTAGCCAATCTACCATGAAAAGTAAAAAGGGGTAAAGTAACTTTATGTTGATTGTTTTCTAAATGTAAGTTTTCTTCTTCTGCATGTAAAAAAGGAATAAATAAATCAATCAAATTCCGGGAGGCTTCATGAAGTGCTTCTTTAGGAGTTAAACTTCCATTTGTCCATATTTCGAGAAAAAGTATCTCTTGTTTTTCATTCCCATTCACATAAGAATGAATACTATGATTCGCATTTCGAACAGGCATGAATACAGCATCTATAGGATAACTTCCGTCTTGAAAGTTATTTGGCGTTTTTATACGATATCCGCGATTCCTCTCGATTTGTAATTCAATACACAAATTAATTGGTTCTGTTAGGTTAGCTATATGCTGTGTATTATCAACGATTTCCACAGAAGGTGGTAAGATAATGTCTTGAGCAGTTACATATCCAGGACCCTTCACACAAATAGACGCGTTACAAGTTCCATACAGATTACTTCTCAATACAATTTCTTTCAAATTCATTAAAATTTCATGTACGGATTCTTGAATACCTACTATGGTAGAATATTCATGTGGTATTTTCTCAGATTTTGCGCGTGTGATACATGTTCCTTCTATTTCTCCGAGCAAAGCTCTTCGCATCGCAATGCCTATTGTATCGGCTTGACCTTTCATAAGTGGGGCCAGAATAAAGCGTCCATAATAAAGACGCTTACTGTCTGCTCTTGATTCAACACACTTCCACTGTAGTGTCCGAGTAGATACTGTTACTTTCTCTCGAACCATAGTATATTATTTGATCAAATCATTGAATTATTTATTTCTCTTGAAATCTCTTCAATGTTTATTTTATTTTTACACACGTCTTTTTTTAGGGGGCCTACAGCCATTATGTGGCATAGGGGTTACATCGCGTATGAAACTTAATAGTATACCACTTCTACGAATAGCTCTTAATGCCGCATCTCTTCCGAGACCCGGGCCTTTTATCATGACTTCTGCTCGTTGCATACCTTGATCCACTACGGTCCGAATGGCATTTCCTGCTGCGGTTTGAGCGGCAAATGGTGTACCTCTTCTTGTACCCTTGAATCCACAAGCTCCGGCGGAGGACCAAGAAATTACTCGACCCCGTACATCTGTAACCGTCACAATGGTATTGTTAAAACTTGCTTGAACATGAATAACTCCCTTGGGTATTCTGCGCGCATTCTTACGTGAACCAATACGTCTATTTCTACGTGAACCAATTTTTGGTATAGGTTTTGCCATATTTTATCATCTCATAAATATAAGTCAGAGATATATGGATATATCCATTTCATGTCAAAACAGATCCTTATATATTTTTTTTTACTTATTTATTTGTACATCCGGTCCTTTAGATTTCGAGAGTCTTTTTTCTTTTAAAAAGATTATCCTTGTCTTTGTTTATGTCTCGGGTTGAAACAAATTACTATAATTCGTCCCCGCCTACGGATCAATCGACATTTTTCACAAATTTTACGAACAGAGGCCCTTATTTTCATATTTGTACTTCCTTTTCTTAATTCAGAATTTACTTATTGGAAGAAAATAAGTTTCTTGAAATTTTTAACTTCGAATTGTATCCCCACGAAAGAATGTTGAAATTGAAAAAAAAATCACCTAATCATTCGAATCTTTACTTTTGAGTCTATAAATTATATATCCTTTGGTTGAATCATAAGGACTTAACTCAATTTTTATTATATTTCCTGGTAGTCTACGTATAAAACTACGCCCAATCCTTTACTAAAAAACCCAGAATTATCTTTTCATTATCTAAACGAGCCCGTAAGATACATACCATTGGTAAGTTGTTCCGTAATTAAACCCTCATGAATCCATTTTTGTTGTTTCGTTTCATTCTAGGTAAAATCCCTTTGACGTATCAACTAATGTAAGAGGGGTAATACTATAAACTTGTCATTTCTCTTTTTTCACAAATATGAAAGTTCCGCGTATAATTCGGCTATCAGAAAGATTACCATATATAACACAAAATTTCGCCGCCTATTCCTTCTATTCGAGCCTTTCGGTCTGTCATTATACCTCGAGAAGTAGAAAGAATTACAATTCCCATCCCACCTAAAATTCTAGGAATTCGTTGATAGTTCGAATATATTCGTAGACCGGGCCGGCTGATCCGTTTTAAATTTAAAGCAGTTCTATATGGTCCTTTCCTATTTCTTCTATGTCGTAGGGTTAAAACCAAAAAATATTTATTGCTTTCCTGATGTTTTCTCACGTTTTCAATAAAACCTTCTTGTAAAAGGATTTTAACAATATTTTCAGTGATGTTAGTAGATGGTATTCGAACTGTTCTTTTTTTAGTCATGTCAGCATTTCGTATAGAGGTCATTATGTCAGCAATAGTGTCTTTACTCATGATAAACTAAGATTTTTGTTGCCCCCGAATTTTGATATAATCAACATGCTCTTTTTATTTTTTCTTTATTTCTGAATTATAAAATATTTATTAATTTTAAAAGTTAATTTTAAAAGGTATATACATGATAGATAAACAATCTACTAATAAATCAGTCTTATTCAAATACTATATTACGGTCTTACCTTATAATACCTCAGGTGCTAATGAAACTATTTTAGTAAAATTTAACTGTCTTAATTCCCGGGCGATCGCGCCAAAGATTCGGGTTCCTTTTGGATTTTTTTCTTGATCAATAACAACTGCAGCATTGTCATCATATCGTATTATCATACCGTTGTCGCGTTTGAGTTCTTTACAAGTACGTACAATTACCGCTCGAATCACTTCTGATCTTTCTAGAGGTGTGTTTGGTACTGCTTCCTTGATTACAGCAACAATAACATCACCAATATGAGCATATCGTCTATTACTAGCTCCTATGATTCGAATACACATCAATTCTCGGGCCCCGCTGTTATCCGCTACATTCAAATGGGTTTGAGGTTGAATCATATCATTTTTTTTTTATCGGTTTTTTCTTTTTCAATGCCAAGGTCTAAATAAAAAAAAAGAAATATTATTTGTTCAAAACAAAAAAAGAAACCTTCATTTTTTTCTCATCCAAAAAACCCCTTTTCCTTTGTTTCTACATTCCTATCCCGAAAGAATGAATTGAGTTCGTATAGGCATTTTAGATGCCGCTATTGAAATAGCCCTTCGAGCTATATTTTCTGCTACTCCACTCATTTCATAAAGTATTCTACCGGGTTTAACGACAGCTACCCAATATTCGGGAGATCCTTTCCCCGAACCCATACGTGTTTCTGTAGGTCTTACTGTAACTGGTTTGTCTGGAAATATGCGTACCCATATTTTTCCACCGCGACGGGCATTTCGTGTCATCGCGCGCCGCCCTGCTTCTATTTGTCTAGATGTAATCCAAGCGGGTTCAAGCGCTTGAAGAGCATATCTACCGAAGCAAATACGATTACCTCGATAAGATATTCCTTTCATCCTCCCTCTATGTTGTTTACGGAATCTGGTTCTTTTGGGGTTATAGTTGATGGTTGGTTATCAATTCCATCCATCTCTACTACAGAACCGGACATGAGAGTTTCTTCTCATCCAGCTCCTCGCGAATTAAACGATTAAAAAATAATATACACGGTGAATAATATACGGAATCGTGGGATTATTTTAAATTTCATCTATTCATCTAATAGATTAATAATTCTAAATCTATTCTATTTATAGATAATGTTGTTTTGGTATAACGTTATAATCTTTATTTTCTTTTGCCTTTTATTATTCTATTGAATCGACTAAAATTTTATTTAGAAAAAAAAAAATTCGCGGGCGAATATTTACTCTTTCAACATTCAGTTGTAAGATTAGTCTATCACATGATCTCTCAGAATAAACGAATAGGTTTCTGGTTCGTTCCGCCATCCTACCCAATGAATCATTAGGATTCGCTTTCAATAGAATCTTATGCATTCACAGGTTCTGTCGTTCCCACCACTTCTCGATTAATGGTTAGGTCTGAATTCTACAACGGAGCCCCTAAGGAAATTTTGAGTCAACCTTCTCAGTCTTTATTGGCTCGTGGCTCTTGATTTTTTGTTCTATGCATGGATTTGTCTAATTATGGATTAATCAGTATTGATGCTTTATTACATTCCCTTTATATGAGATGACTCATAGACCTTACATATTGGAATTTTATATCATTGATATTCTTTTTCTATCTTT